TATTGCTATCCATAATGGAAGGGAGCATTTGCCTATTTATATAACAGATCGTATGGTAGGACATAAATTGGGAGAATTTGCGCCCACTATCAATTTCCGTGGACATGCAAAAAATGATAATAGATCCCGTCGTTAATAAAGTGAATATAGATTCATTGGTGAGAGGTGAACCTTATGATAAGGATAATAAAGAAGAAGGTAGAAGTATCTGCTTTAGGTCAACATATATGTATGTCTGCTCACAAAGCCCGAAGGGTAATTGATCAGATTCGTGGACGTTCTTACGAGGAAACCCTTATGATACTCGAACTCATGCCTTATCGAGCATGTTATCCCATTTTAAAATTGGTTTATTCTGCAGCAGCAAATGGTATTCACAATCTGGGTTTCAACGAAGGAAGTTTATTCATTATAAAAGCCGAAGTAAACGAGGGTCCTACTGCGAAAAGATTAAAACCTCGAGCTCGAGGGCGGAGTTATCTGATCAAAAAACCCACTTGTCATATAACTATTGTTTTAAAAGATATATCCTTAGCTGAATATGAATATAGAGACTATCTCGATCTCGAGTGCTCAAAAAACACTAGATTTATAAATAAAAAAAAAAAAAGAACAAAACTATGACATGTCATGATACATATAGGAATGGGGGATTATGGGACAAAAAATAAATCCACTAGGTTTCCGGCTTGGTACAACACAAAGTCATCATTCTCTTTGGTTTGCAAAACCAAAAAACTATTGCGAGGGTCTACAAGAAGATCAAAAAATACGAAACTTTATTAAGAATTATGTAAAAAAAAATATGAGAATATCTTCCGGTGTTGAGGGAATTGCACGGATAGAGATTCAAAAAAGAATTGATCTAATTCAAGTTATAATCTATACAGGGTTCCCAAAATTATTACTAGAAAATAGACCGCGAAGAATTGAAGAATTACAGATGAATGTACAAAAAGAACTTAATTGTGTGAATCGAAAAATAAACATTGCTATTACAAGAATTGCAAATCCTTATGGACACCCCACTATTCTTGCCGAATTTATAGCCGGCCAATTAAAAAATCGAGTTTCTTTTCGCAAAGCAATGAAAAAAGCTATTGAATTAACGGAACAGGCCGATACAAAAGGAATTCAAGTACAAATTGCAGGGCGTCTTGACGGAAAAGAAATTGCGCGCGCCGAATGGATCAGAGAAGGTAGAGTTCCTCTACAAACCATTGGAGCTAAAATTGATTATTGTTCCTATACGGTTCGAACTATATACGGGGTATTGGGAATCAAAATTTGGATATTTGTAGACGAAAAAAAATAAGAGTTTACGTGTCTTTAAAGCCTCCCCATTAATGGAAATAAACCAAACAAAGAACGAGCTCTTTTTATCTTCAATCAAAACAAAAATGAGAAATTCCACAATTCTATAGGGTTGAATAAAAATTCGATTGATTTTTTTTTTATATAATTGCTATGCTTAGTGTGCGACTCGTTGGTTTTTTTTAGGTCTAGGATTCCAAAAACAAAAAATGGACCGTCCTGTAGTATGAACTAATAACTATAGCACTAATAACCAACTCATTGCTTCGTATTATCTGAATCCAAAGAACCAGTCAAGATATAATATAGTGGTCATATCGTTGTAGCAACTGAAATTTGCATAAACATAAAAACCCAATCTGATTATAGGTTGTGAAGTTCTAAGTTTTGAAAAAAAAATCGAAAAGCATGCGGATAAATGGAAGGATGAGAGAAAGAGAGAAAGAAAATAACAATGATATAAGATTCCAATATGTAAGGTCTGTAAGTCAGCTCATAAAAAACAGTGTAATAAAGCATCAATAATGATTCATCCCTAACTAGATGAATCCGCTCATAGAAAAAAAAATCAAGAGCCCCGAGCCAATAAAAACTGAGAAAATTGACTTAAGAAAAAATTTCATTAAGGGCTCCGTTGGAGAATTCAGACCTAACCATTAATCGAGAAGCAATGGGAACGACGGAACCCGTGAATAAAGAAGATTCTATTGGAAATGAATCTTAATTATTTATTGGGTGGGATGGCGAAACGAACCCAGGAACTAAACTATTCTTTTATTCGTAGAGGTCATGAACTAACCCTACAACTGAAATAGATATTGAAAGAGTAAATATTCGCCCGCGAAAGATTTATTTTATTTTATTTTTTTTTATTGGATTGATTCATTTTGATCGATCCGATATGGTAAAGGGCAAAACAAAATAAAGATTTGTTATAACGATAAAAAAAAAGACATTGAGATTATCTACAAATAGAACATAAATGTTTCAATTCTATATCTAAACATGATATACAAATTTAGAATAGATTAATTAGATGAACTTTCAAAAAATCCTATGCTTCAGTATATTATTCATTAAATCCCCCTATATCTTGATAAAATCTTTTTGAGTCCTTTCATTCGCGAGGAGCTGGATGAGAAGAAACTCTCATGTCCAGTTCTGTAGTAGAGATGGCATTGAGAAAGAACCATCAATTATAACCCCAAAAGAACAAGATTCCGTAAACAACATAGAGGAAGAATGAAAGGGATATCTTATCGAGGTAATCATATTTGTTTCGGCAGATATGCTCTTCAAGCACTTGAACCCGCTTGGATCACATCTAGACAAATCGAAGCGGGGCGCCGAGCAATGACACGAAATGTACGGCGCGGTGGAAAAATATGGGTCCGTATCTTTCCAGACAAACCAGTTACACTAAGACCCACGGAAACCCGTATGGGGTCCGGTAAAGGATCCCCCGAATATTGGGTAGCCGTCGTTAAACCGGGTAGAATACTTTATGAAATGAGTGGAGTAGCCGAAAATATAGCTCGAAAGGCTATTTCAATAGCGGCGTCCAAAATGCCTATAAGAACTCAATTCATTATTTCGGGATAGGAATGTCGAAACAAAGGAAATAAATCTTGGGCATAAAAAAATGCGGGTCTCCCCCCCCCCCCCCCCCTTTTTTTTTTTTCTTTTTTTTTTACTTCGTCCTTTCAGTGCCTTACTTTAAATTAAACATTAAAAAAACGGACTCAAAAAACGATATGATTCAACCTCAAACCCATTTGAATGTAGCAGACAATAGCGGTGCCCGAGAATTGATGTGTATTCGAATCATAGGAGCCAGTAATCGTAGATATGCTCATATTGGTGACGTTATTGTTGCTGTGATCAAGGAAGCAGTACCCAATATGCCTCTAGAAAGATCAGAAGTGATCAGAGCTGTAATTGTACGTACTTGTAAAGAACTCAGACGTGATAACGGTATGATAATACGATACGATGACAATGCTGCAGTTGTCATTGATCAAGAAGGAAATCCAAAGGGAACTCGAGTTTTTGGTGCGATCGCCCGGGAATTGAGACAGTTGAATTTTACTAAAATAGTTTCATTAGCACCTGAAGTATTATAAGAGGGGACCGCAATATAGTGATAGTATGAAAATAAAATAGATAAATCAAAATTTAGTAGAGTATGTCTCACGCATATACTTTTAATAATTTGCATAAAAAAAAGAACATGTTGATTATATCCAAATTCGGAAGCAACAAAATTTTCAGTTTATCATGGGCAAGGACACTATTGCTGACATAATAACTTCTATACGAAATGCTGACATGAATAGAAAGGGAACGGTTCGAATAGCATCTACTAACATCACCGAAAACGTTGTTAAAATACTTTTGCGAGAGGGTTTTATCGAAAACGCAAGGAAACTCGTGGAAAACAAAAAAGAGTTTTTGGTTTTAACCCTACGACATCGAAGGAATAGGAAAGGGCCGTATAGACCCATTTTAAATTTAAAACGAATCAGTCGACCCGGTCTACGAATCTATTTTAACTATCGACGAATTCCTAGAATTTTAGATGGGATGGGGATTGTAATTCTCTCTACTTCTCGGGGTATAATGACAGACCGAGCGGCTCGACTCGAAAGAATCGGCGGAGAAATTTTGTGTTATATATGGTAATTATTCTTCTATCCGAATTGTATTTGGAGCTTACTTTTGGGTTGGGAGAAAAAAAGGGGAGGATTCCTCGAGGTTTAATTAAGGTTTAATTACCGACCGAATAACTTACCAAAGGTATGCTCCGGGTTCTTTTAGATAGTTTAGAGAGCGAAGTAAGATTCTAGATTATGTTTCAGGAGGGATCCGACCCGTTTTTCTACATCTACATATACTATTATACATACCCTCCCGGTGGCTAGAGGCAAAATTGAAGGAAGTCGTTATGATTCAACTGGAGGATATAATAATAATATATAGACTACACAAAAGGATTTGAGTGATTAGGCGATTTTTCAACATTCCTGTCAGGGGGATACAAATCGCGGTTCAAAAATTTCAAGAAACTTATTTTCTTCCAATCTTCCAATAAGTAGATTCAAAATACATTTAAGGAACAACAATTATGAAAATAAGGGCTTCAGTTCGTAAAATTTGTGAAAAATGTCGACTGATCCGCAGGAGGGGACGGATTATAGTAATTTGTTCCAACCCGAGACATAAACAAAGACAAGGATAATCTTTCGAAAAGTTTAGAAAGTAACCGATGAACAAATCAAAATAAAAGATCGGTTTTGACATGAAATGGATATATCCATATATCTCTGACTTATATTTATGAAATGATCAAATATGGCAAAATCTCCACCAAGAAGTGGTTCACGTAGGCCGGGACGGATTGGTTCACGTAAAAGCGGACGTCGAATACCAAAGGGCGTTATTCATGTTCAAGCAAGTTTCAACAACACCATTGTGACTGTTACAGATGTCCGGGGTCGGGTAATTTCTTGGTCCTCGGCCGGTACTTGTGGATTCAGGGGTACAAGAAGAGGTACGCCTTTTGCTGCTCAAACCGCAGCAGGAAATGCTATTCGAGCAGTAGCGGATCAAGGTATGCAACGAGCAGAAGTCATGATAAAGGGTCCTGGTCTCGGAAGAGATGCGGCATTACGAGCTATTCGTAGAAG